AGTAATATCGGGATCCGGAAATTGTGTGGGGCGCAAAGAGGAAGCCTTGGAAGAAAAAACAAGAAGAATTGAAAAGACTCTAATTCTTTGTTTTTTTTTCTTTTGTAAATTCTTTTGTACTTGTATTTGAAAACAAAAGAGTTTTGGACATCTCTTCTCGAGAGTAATTGAATGACGAGGAGCCGTATGAGGTGGGAATCTCACGTACGGTTCTGTATAGTGACATTGGAGCTGTCGACTATCCCACGACTACACCAAAAAAACCCAACTCTGCCCTACGTAAAGTCGCCAGAGTTCGATTAACCTCCAAGTTTGAGGTAACGGCTTACATACCAGGTATTGGCCACAATTTGCAGGAACATTCGGTGGTCCTTGTGAGAGGCGGAAGGGTCAAAGACCTACCCGGTGTTAGGTATCACATTGTTAGAGGAACTTTAGATGCTGTAGGAGTGAAGGATCGTAAAAAAGGGCGTTCTAGTGCGTTGCAGAACATTGTCGCAACTCGTATCATTGCAATGATTCCGTATCAGTTGTTCTGATATGTTAAATGTGTAGCCGACCCGGGATTGCCAGGGGACTGAAGCCTGCTACTACAAAGATTGATTACCATCCATCTATTTGTGTGAAACAACTTCGTGTCTAAGGTATTCCATTGTAGTAATTAGTAACTTGAGTTTTACCCGGACTCCCACTTAGAAAATCTTAGGACGTCTCTTCCTATTGGAACAGGTTCAGATTACGACTACGGAGATTCAGTGAAGACTTTATGTACATTTCATTTACTGATTGGATCGATAAACCCACGGACATTCCTAGTAAGATAACTGAATTGCAAGATTTTTCTTTTCCATACCTAAACTTCGACTTTTTTTTTATCCGTGGAGTAGGAGGAAACGGATACCCAACGCGCAACGAGTAAGTATGATTTGCATAATAAAAAAATGGTTGAAAATCATTTCAGTAGTTTCTATTCAATCATATGGAAAGCTGTATTCGATGAAAGTCGCACGTGCAGTTTGGAGGGAGATCCTCGACTAACCGGTGGATCCACCCTACAATATGGAGTGAAGAAGCCAAAATAGTAGCTTAAGATACCGTTGAAAGAAAAGAATTGATTGAAATCTGACATACATATTTGTAAACTCGTGTTACATTGGAGCAGTGTAGTGAACAGAAAGAGAAATATCGAATCGGATCCAATTTATCGCAATCGATTAGTAAACATGCTAGTTGATCGTATCCTGAAAAATGGCAAAAAATCACTAGCTTATCAGATTCTTTATCAGGCTATGAAGCGGATTAGATAAAAGACAAATAGGAACCCACTGTCTGTTTTGCGGCAGGCGGTGCGTGGGGTAACTCCTGATGTAGTGACAGAAACCAAACGTGTAGGTGGATCAACTTATCGAGTTCCCGTTGAAGTAGTACCCGCAGAGGGAAAAGCTTCGGCTATCCGGTGGTCATTGATCGCGTGTCGAAAACGCTCAGGTCGAAGTATGGCTTTAAGATCGAGTGATGAATCAATGGATGCCGCCAGAAATTCCGGTAGTGCCATACGGAAGAAAGAGGAGACTCATAAAGTTGCAGAAGCTAACAAAGCTTTTGCTCATTTCCGTTAGTTTCGGATTCGTTCCAATCCACAACCTTTTCGTTGTGGATTGGAACCGGGGCACGAGGTATCGGGGAATCCAAAAAAACTATGAAGAAATGGATGAGGAAGTGGGCGACAAGTAACGAGTGTCTAAGCCACAAGTGGGGGTTGACAACTACTTCCTTCTTAGGTTGTCAATTACTAGACTCTTTCTACTAGGGAGGGGGCCAAAGCAGAGTTGCAGAGTGCCCCGTCGAAAGGCTTGACACATGACTAGTTTTTCATAGACCTATTTTGACTGGGACGCGCACCATGGAGAGAAAAATTTCAATTCTTTTTTTGATTTGAAAGGAAAGCCGTGTTATGAACTAATGTATAAAAAATCTTTGAGATACCGATAAAAAGCCTCTGTATCTAATAGTTTTGGAGACTTACTCAATTTTGGTTGACACAAATGGGTTTTTGCGATATACTACCAAGTAACAGGCTTACTACCCTGGGGAATCACTAACTCCTTTTTGAAAACCGAAAATTACCATGACCGCAACTTTAGAACGACGCGAAAGCGCAAGCCTATGGGGTCGCTTCTGCGACTGGATCACCAGCACCGAAAACCGCCTTTACATCGGATGGTTCGGTGTCTTAATGATTCCCACCCTACTAACCGCAACCTCTGTATTCATCATTGCTTTCGTCGCAGCTCCTCCTGTAGATATTGATGGTATTCGCGAGCCTGTTTCTGGTTCTTTGCTATACGGTAACAATATTATCTCTGGTGCTATCATCCCTACTTCTGCAGCTATTGGGTTACACTTCTACCCGATCTGGGAAGCAGCTTCCGTCGACGAATGGCTTTACAATGGTGGTCCTTACGAACTGGTCGTTCTTCACTTCCTACTTGGTGTAGCTTGCTACATGGGTCGCGAGTGGGAACTAAGCTTCCGTTTAGGTATGCGTCCCTGGATCGCTGTTGCTTACTCAGCTCCCGTCGCAGCTGCTACCGCCGTTTTCTTGATCTACCCAATTGGTCAAGGAAGTTTTTCTGACGGTATGCCCCTAGGCATTTCTGGTACTTTCAACTTCATGATCGTATTCCAGGCTGAGCACAACATCCTTATGCATCCCTTCCACATGTTGGGTGTAGCTGGCGTATTCGGCGGCTCTCTATTCAGTGCTATGCATGGTTCTTTGGTAACTTCTAGTTTGATCAGAGAAACTACTGAGAATGAGTCTGCTAATGCAGGTTATAAGTTTGGTCAAGAAGAAGAAACCTACAACATCGTAGCTGCTCACGGCTATTTTGGTCGTTTGATCTTCCAATATGCTAGCTTCAATAATTCTCGTTCTCTACACTTCTTTTTAGCTGCTTGGCCTGTAGTAGGCATCTGGTTCACCGCTTTAGGCATCAGCACTATGGCATTCAACTTGAATGGTTTTAACTTCAACCAATCTGTGGTTGACAGCCAAGGTCGTGTTATAAACACCTGGGCTGATATCATAAACCGCGCCAACCTAGGTATGGAAGTCATGCATGAGCGTAACGCTCATAACTTCCCTCTAGACTTAGCTTCTGTTGAAGCTCCTTCTATAAACGGATAATATCCGTCTGGTTATGCAGCACAACTGGATACCAAACCTTTTAACTTCAGAAGAGAAGGTTTGGTATTCAATGGAGTGAAGGTTCGTACGGTAGAACGAATAGAGAGGACAATAATGGCTTGTCATAATCTCACGATCATCAGTTTCCAACCTTGAACTCTGAAAAATAGTTGGAATATCCTTTTAACTGGGATTTAATAGATTAAGAAGTTTTCTATTCTGATTCACAGAATGCTTGTAATCCACCAACCCTATGGATCAAATGAATTGGGAGTACATCCCTCATTTCACAAATTTTCTATTGTCTTGTTATATACATACAGTTAATATGTATGTGTATCAATCGAAGGACCTATCTATCTAGCTTAACGGATGGACTTAACGGATGGATCTTGTTCACGTTCGGGGAGCCAATTAACAGAGAGAGGGGGCGGACGTAGCCAAGTGGATCAAGGCAATGGATTGTGGATCCATCACGCGCGGGTTCAATCCCCGTCGTTCGCCCATCCAATTGGGGAATTTGATCCTACCGCTCTGCTTTGCTTGGAGCAGAGAAAACTTGTTGAGGCGGATGGGGTACGTGCGGGTCTCCTCGAGGATAACCATTTTAAATCCCCGAGAACCTAATTCCGGTTTTGGATACAAGTATTTGCAGAAACCAATAGACTCGTTTGAATTATTTACTCCATCCCATCTTGAAATTTTCGAAATTATCGGTATAATAAATGTGGGAAATAGATAGTATCTACCGCATATAACTAATATGAAAAAAGGAAATAGGGTAAAAAAGGTGGTAAAAGAAGGAGTAGGAAGTCCAGATTCTTCATCTGAAGTTTCGGAGTTAGTAGAAGTGAATGTATTAAACTACTTCTTCGAATCATTTAAAAACCAACATCTCAAAGAATTTTTAATTAGTGCATCTTCCAGTTCTAAACCTTTTATCAGATTATCTGACTTGTGATTTCTGAGTTCGCTATTTTTACGCAATCTGCGTCATTCAGTAAAGAGGGGTAGTAGCATCACCCTGGAGATGCTGATGTTGCTAACGATACCAATCTTTATGCATTGCTTGAGTGACAAAAGTTCAATCGAAAAAAATTTTGTATTAACGAGAATCATTAATGGGGGTAATGAAGTAAGAAAAAAACAAGCAGAAAGTTATGGTGATTTATCCTACAACTGCTTCCTCCGATTCGAAAGATCTTTCTCTGTTGAAAAGAATGAGAGAAGGAGAGTACCTGTTTCCCACTACTTAGGTTCGAATGAAGATACTTCTGCAGGTTCAACGAAGGGGGAGAAGCAAGTTCGTTGTGATGGGATGATTCCCTTGCTTTCCGGTAGATGGAAGGCATGCATGGTGAGGAATTCACTCCTTGGCGGGGCCAAGGATGAGACTGAGAGGATTCAATTATTTTGTAGGGATAGTGATTTACAAAATTCCATTCGGTTTTTCAAATTCTATAACCATATGGATGTTTCTAAAGATGGAAGTGACTGTTACCGAAGTGATTTTGATTCGTTACTCCTTCGGGAAATTCATAACAAGCGGGATCTGGATCGGTTACAAGCAACACAATTGAAAAACGATTTATTAAGTCCCGTAGTATTAGACTCCTGTGACAAAACGTTACTTGAATCCGTAGATTCAGCAGATCGCCGGGGGGGTGGATCGGTATCCTACTTCGAGCGAGAAGGCTTTTCCAATTCGCCTTCATTTACGTCTTGTAAAAAAACGGGGTCGTTTCATGACTTTATATCCGGAGTAGATTGTGACAAAAATGGGGAAGATTTTCCCATTCCACCTCCTTATTCACAAATGAGAAATGGATTGATAAATCGACTCACTGAATTTGTTTTGAGAATTGAAAAATCGAATCTGATTTTTAATGGAGCAATAGCTGTTAGCGTCAGCGATAGCATCAAATCTGGGAAAGGATTTCCATTGAAAATGAAGGATAATTTGCCATTCACTAGAGTATCTGCCAACCATTTTGGGTTAGCGAGTAGCAGATACTTCGACTTCAATGAGATTCTTCCAAACTATTTTAAAGTATCTTTAGCTATACCTAAAAAAACGATTAATCGAAGTGAAAATACTACTTCTTTAAAAAAATTGAAAGGAAAGGATAACATACATTCAATATATTCTCTAGTTAGATTGTATGGACGAAACAGAACCATACCTCTCTACTCGACATACATGTTTCTTTTCTGTGACTATTTCTGCGCATTATCTACTGAATATTTCTTCCGAATCAAATATCGGTTGGATGGCTGGACGGGGAGCGGGGAGTGCACCGGTGTAACAAGAATTGCAACTGAATAAATAGTATTGAAATGGAAAGAGAACGTAGAGCGTCTATTGAACGAATATAGTACCTTTCGAATTGATGAGTATAGGAATGTTCAGTCAAATGTGCATGGATTGCTCGATACGACCGAGGATTCGTCTTTTTCCCCTATCGGGGAAGTCTCATTAAAAAGAAAGTATGACTTGGAGGAATCAAATTGCCGTGTGTCAATAATGAGAAACGAGTTACTAAGCAATATCGGTGCCAGTCTCGGTAGTACCAATCAACATAACGAGAACTATTTTCATCGATTTCTCAATGTTGTATTTCTTTCTAAAATGATTGTTGCTGAGGTTACTCGCCAGAAAGCTCTGGTAGATACCATTGATTACTGCATCGAAAAATTGAACGATATAGATCTCGAGAAATTGAACAAGATAGATCTTATGAAGCTTGATCTTTTATCAAGTCTATTCGATGGTTACATCGACGAACAGATAATTTTACTCAAAACAATTCTTGAAAGAAAAAAAAGTTTATTCATTGAGTCCAGACTGTTAGTGGGTAAAAAATCGGTAGGCTCTTCGACCGCACTAAAACCTGCAGTGAATCCCACTTTTCTCGGGTTGCCCCGCATCGAATCTATCCGAGCAGGATTCTCAAATGATGCGCTTTCCATTATGGGGAGGCAATTTTGGAATCTGCCTCTGCATGATTCGAATCGTGGAGGAGGTTCAACTAGAGATATTGATGGGAGTATCTTGAGATACGTCTCCGATCAAGTGGAGAAACTAAACTTTCTAGACGACTCACCTATACGGAACTGTGCTAGAAGCAACTTCGTTCCGAGAATCAAAAGGGGTTTCTTTATTGGGAAACGCAACAGTAGTTATTTCAACGTGTTAGAAAACTTTTATGTGGGCTCCGGCGATAAAGCCATCTCACCTAATATCATCTCATTTATTGATCCCCAACTGTCAGATTCATTATCATCCGATTCATCGAAACAAACAGCAGGGGAGATTGCTGATTATGTACTTACACCAATTCGATTTCTTTCGTCTAATCTGCCTGAATCTGCAGCATTAGTAACTCATTCAGATGGACTTTCCAATTCTATTTCGGATCTGAAGAGGTTACTAGCAAGTTTGAATTCATCCCCTCGTGAAACGATAGATTCGTTTCTATCTTCGTGCAGTAGCGATGGAGTTTCTTTGGAAAAGACGTCGATAAACTCCGATTCATGGTCGGATCGGCGACCCCAACCCCGTCCTAAGAATCTGGTATTGGATCGAGTCAATTCAGAGAAGTTTATTGAAGATGGATCAGGCTCAAAGAATGGTTCCACCAAGAATCGAGTCTATCAAAATGATTTGTCTATTAGGTATTTATGGGAACCGGAAAAACTGGAAACACTTTATTGGTCGCTAAGACTCCCATTCTGCAACGACGTAACATCGAGATCTCTAGGAGGATCGATTGGAAAGGAGGTTCCGCACGAAGATGCGGAGTTTGCAGATCCATCTATCCGGAAAGAAGCTATTCGCCCATCCCATTTCATCAATTTCAATGAATTATCAAAAGATTTGAACAGATATAAGATCTCTTGGATCTTTTGGAAAGACAGTATCGGTGAAAAATGGAGCTTATTTAGAGATTATATACCTTGGTTTTTTACCCCCACCTGGTGGAGATACTTTTATGATCCGATTAGAGAGACATATCCAGAAGTAGTACTTAAAATAAGTTATGACTCGAATCACAATATTCCTAGAATTTATAAAAGAATTGCTGAAGATGTAGTGGGTGGTGCGAAAGCCTATTTACTCCGAAGCCTGCAAAGCCTAGGATTGAGATTTGAAAACGATTCTATCAATACTCTATTATCTGAGATAGATCTTCTTATTCTCAAAGAAATTCCTGATGAAGCGGAGATGTTACATTCAGGAGGATGGTCAGTATCTCAATTTTCCAATAGGTCTATCTTTTATTACTTTATCCTCTCAATATTACTCGTTCTTGCATTATTCAAACAACCATTGTCTGCCGTTTCGGGTTTCAATTCCTTTCATTCATGGAAACGTTTCGATACTATTGAACTTTTGACAGACCCAATGCGTGGATCCTATTTGAAAAAGGTAATGTATTTTCCTTCGACAAGCTAAATGTCAACGAGAGATCTACTAATCTATTCTTTGAATAGATTCTTGAATTATATAAATAATATAATCTTTTTTTTATTTGTGAAAAATGAACTCGATTCATGGATGCTTCGTAGAGAAAGCTCGGATATCCTGGATGGTAGGAAAGAACTACTGACTCAATATTTAGTAACGAATAAGATTCTTTACAGGTATGCGTCGAAATTGAATTCCAATTATGAGTTATTGAGCCACGAAATTTCTCATGAACCTTACCCACAAGAAAGATCTAATGTTTTGGCATACTTACTTCAATTCTGGCAAAATGATCTATTGAGTTACAAGATCCGTAAGTTGGATCCTGTGGAGAAGTGGGCTTTTTCCGCCCTCGAGAGAAATATTCTATTTTCAGTAACAACGAGGCGAAGGGACAGTCTACTAAATAGGCCATGTCATGACATACCTATCTCGCTTCAATCGGGATTATTACCATCTAAAGGAATTTTGCTAGTAGGACCCATAGAAACTGGCCGATCTTCTATTATTAGAGATGTAGCATTCAATTCCTACTTTCCAGTGGTGAAACTACCACTAAAAAAGTTGATATACAACCGATCCTTTTTTAATAATGTACGTGGAAATTTCATCTCGAAAGAGAGCGTACACCGATTAAATCTCGTTTTTGAAATAGCGGGAGAGATGTCTCCTTGTACACTATGGATTCAAGATATTCATGAATTGAATATTCATCGTTCGTATCATAAGCTAGAAGCTGATCCAAAATTCTTACTTTGCCAAATATTGAAGAGTATTGGTCACAGGCGCAGCAACTCCAACATCCGCAAGAGTGTTGTTATTGCTACGACTCACGTACCTGCGAGGATAGATCCAGCTCCAATAGCTCCGAACCGGTTAAACTAATTAATAAATTTTCGAAAGTCCAACGGGTGTCAGCGTCAGAAAGAATTGCCAATTCTATTACGTATCAAAGGTTTCGAAATGGAGGCTAATCCGCCTCTTCTTGAAGGTACTGGGTCTGGAACTACGGGTTATAGTAAACGAGATTTATTTCTTTTTGCGAATGAGGCGTTACTAATAGGTACTTCCAAAAGAGAAAATATTGTATGTAGCGACGCAATTGGATTAGCTTTGCATAGACAACACTCGACTGCTAGTGATATGGGCAATGGGATAGAATCCGGTTCTGAATGGGAAACCTCTTCTTACGAGGTAGCAGAAGCTACTTCAAAGAATAGTTTGATAGATACTCGTCTCACACATATTCCATTTATTGGTCGTGACGCGTTAAAAATGCGATTTTATTATTTGTCTAACTGGTATGTGGAACCTTCAATAACCGAGTCAACAATTAATGAATTCACTCTATTTTCGCATATCCTAGGGCTACTAGCTGGATTAGTAGCTCGCGATTCGCTCCAAATGGATATGAGAAAGAAAGAGAATTTCATTGTTATTGATAAACTTGTAGAGAATGACTTGAACCTAGCTTGTGGTGTCCTAGAAAACCTCTCAAATAATTTTTCACGTTCAGAAATCTGTAGAGACGAAAGTCAACACAATAATAGTCTTTCCTTTCCCTTTCCTATTGATAAACCCAAGTATTGTTCAGGTGCAACCTCTACAAGTCGCTCTTCTAAATTTATGAGAAAGGGGCTATTTAGTAGTCTAACCGACTTCGAAATGCGACAGTCACCCGAACTAATGAACTCAAGCCCGACGGGGGTATCGCGTGAGATTACGTGGTCCCATAAGGCTTGGCGTCTTCGCTTCCTGCGAAGCGGGACTTATGAATTGATGAGAGTATTATCTGAACCCAATCATCTGTATAATTTAATTCTCCTTTACCAAAATCAGAATTATATACCCCAACAAGATTTCGAATTCAATAGGATTAAAGATGACAAAAGTAAATGGTCTGAGAAAAGCGAATATCTTTTCAGTTTTGAAAAATCTGTCACTAATGTGACAGATAAACCTATTAAAGGATTGGAAAACCGGTTGGATAACATGTTGTTACGTGAGCAATTTCTCGAATTGGGAATATCCGGCGACTCATCTAATGAATATGAAACACATTGTAATCGATTTGATGAAACGACTCGACTCTTCGGGGGGCGCTTCATCTGGGACCCCATGCTTCTGTTCCAGCCAGATCCTAACGTTCCTTCCTCGCGTCGCAGCTTGTTGCCGACGAAAGAACTGGCGCGGAGGCTTTACACTATTTACGGTATGAGAAGGCAGCGCCTCAAGAAATTGTCAAATAAAAAAATTAAAGATTTCTTTCTCTATCGTGAAGATAATCCGAAATTGAAATCTGACTCATCTATTAGGCGATGGAATAATATCTCTTTGGATGAGGAGGAGCGAGATTCCGAATACGTCAAAGAAACTTCTTCTATCGATATACATCTGCAATATCCGCAGACATTTAGTCCCGTTCGCTTGGATTGCTACATGGTAGCGGAAGATTTCCCAGAGCGATTTATTCGGTTTAGGCTTCTGGTTCATAGAAACAAATGGATGAGGCGGAACCGTTCCCCATTTCACGATTTTCTTATCTATAATATGTTGCTTGAAACTTATTAATACCTATTCAATCCGTTCCGGTTTGGTGGGGCGTCACTGGATGGAACGACGAAACAATCTTCTCATGAAACTTCAATGTCATAGAACAAGTCTTAGATACTCCTCATTCTGTCTAGATCTCTAGCAATAGAATTAGAAGCCGAATCAGTAGAAGGAAAATATGGATCTTCCTTTTACTGATACAAATAATCTTATTGTAGCATCTCAATTAATTAAGGAATTGCAGACCACTCCCTATCCGAGTCTCTCTACTCAAAAAGAAGATTGAGGAGGAATAAGAGGTTATTCCGTAGGTATTATGCGAAGCGGCTTCTTCACATCACGCTTGGAATAGATCCTTGATAAAATTGTGGATTTACTCTCCAGGTGACTGATTGATTTGCTCATTCCAATTATTCGATACATCGGATTGAAGTGATTGAGGTGGGTGGGGGCTCCCAAAGAACGACGCCCCAATCCAATAGGGTCCTCGGGGGTATTCAGGGGGGGGGTAAGAACGCATAAGTCTTTCTCTCCCCAATTGTTGGGGCTTGAAACAAACAAGCACGATAGTGAATCATTCACTGGTTGGTGGGTCATGGTCCAATGCGATTTGATTTGGCATATGTGTGAAACACAACTATCCTATTACTGGTCCTATTACTGGGAATTCTTGACGTAGATTCGAACGAATCTCCCCGGGTAGGATTCGAACCTACGACCAATCGGTTAACAGCCGACCGCTCTACCGCTGAGCTACCGAGGAAAGTGGTAGGGAATTCAATCTCATACACACTCAAAGACCCTTGTTCTTCGAGCCGCTTCTAATTCCGTAAGACGTTAAGCTTTCTCTGACATTTCATAAACTTCTCGTACACTCTAACTCCCATTATAGGAGGAGGCCGCGGCGATAGCAATCCCATTCGAATGGAAGGGCCTCCGAATCGGGGAGGGGGGGGGCAATCGGTCGAGGTCGAGATCAACCCCACAAGCCCCCCCCACGATCTGTATCGATCAATCACCCATTAGTAGTTTCTATTCCCCCCCTTCCGAGAAGCATAGTAGAATAGCCGCAGGATTCTCCTACCCCGTAGAAGTAATCTATTTGAGGGAGAATAAAGAGAGGGAAAAGTAGAGAGATAGAGATGGGGAAGATGAAGAAATAGTCGGGAGAAATGAACACGAATTGGAGCTTCGTGAGACGAAAGTAGCAGTTCACGGCAAAGGCGGAATTGGGAAATCAACAACTAGCTGTAACATATCAATAGCCTTGGCGAGGCGAGGTAAACGAATATTACAAATCGGATGTGATCCTAAACATGATAGTACTTTCACTCTTACGGGATTTTTAATACCTACAATTACAGATACCTCACAATTAAAAGATTATCATTATGAAGATGTATGGCCCGAAGACGTAATTTATAGGGGTTACGGTGGGGTAGACTGTGTAGAAGCCGGTGGACCCCCCGCAGGAGCTGGGTGCGGGGGATACGTCGTGGGAGAAACGGTGAAGTCATTGAAAGAATCAAACGCTTTTTACGAATATGACATCATTTCATTTGACGTATTGGGAGACGTGGTTTGTGGGGGCTTTGCCGCTCCACTAAATTATGCGGATTATCGTATTATTATAACCGATAACGGATTTGACGCCCTTTTTGCAGCAAATTGTATTGCCGCATCAGTAAGGGAGAAGGCACATACCCATCCCCTGCGGCTAGCTGGTTTGGTAGGAAACCGAACATCGGAAAGGGATCTTATTAATAAATACGTGGAAGCTTGTCCCATGCCCGTACTGGAGGTATTGCCTCTAGTAGAAGACATTCGAGTTTCGAGAGTAAAGGGGAAAACCTTATTTGAAATGGCCGAGTGCCAACCAAATCTAAATTATGTTTGTGATTTTCATTCAAATGTAGCAGATTAGACTTTACCTAAGCCAGAAGGAATCGTACCAAGGGAAATCCCAGATAGAGAATTATTTAGTTTACTCTCTGATTTTTATCCAAATCCTAATTCCGAAAAAGGGGAAGGAACCCGGGTCGGTCAGCTAGACACTCCGCTTGATTTTACGATCATCTGATACTGAAGAGGCTCCATTTTTGTGTCTACGTATATAGATATCTATACCTCTCCAAGGAAATACTTTCATGAAGACTCTTGAGATTCCTACTTTTGAATGTGAAACTGGTAATTATCACACTTTCTGTCCCATTAGTTGCGTAGCTTGGTTATACCAAAAAATTGAAGATAGTTTCTTCCTAGTAGTAGGTACAAAGACTCGCGGTTATTTCTTGCAGAATGCTCTTGGAGTCATGATTCTTGCAGAACCTCGCTACGCAATGGCGGAATCGGAAGAGGGGGATATTTCAGCTCAATTGAACGATCAAAAGGAGTTAGAAAGAATCTGCTTACAAATAAAAAACGATAGAAACCCTAGTGTTATTATTTGGATTGGCACCTGTACCACAGAAATAATAAAAATGGATTTAGAGGGTATAGCACCCAAACTGGAAAAACAAATTGGAATACCGATTGTAGTTGCACGAGCGAACGGGTTGGATTACGCTTTCACCCAGGGGGAAGATACAGTATCGGCTGCTACGACACATCGCTGCCCGGAATATATTAGCTGCGCGACGAACCAACAGATGGAAGACCGGATTGAACCTGTTGCGATTGGAGCCGCCCCAAATAAGAAATTAGTTTCTCAAACGAATAAATTAAAAAAATATAGTTTAGTGCTTTTTGGGTCTCTGCCGTCAAGTGTAGCTTCTCAATTGAATTTGGAATCGAAGCGTCAGTCCATTTCTGTATCGGGTTGGCTGCCCTCCCAGAAATACGCCGAACTTCCCGCTTTGGGCGAAGGCGTTTGTGTTTGTGGGGTCAACCCCTTTTTGAGCCGTACGGCGACAACATCAATGCGTCGAAGGAAATGTCAGCTGGTTGGGGCGCCTTTTCCCATTGGTCCCGATGGAACACGCGCTTGGATCGAAAAAATATGTTCGGTATTTGATGTGAAACCAGATGGTCCGGAGGAGAGAGAGAATCAGATATGGAAAAATTTGAAGGATTATCTTGGAGTAATAAACGGTAAATCCGTATTTTTTATGGGAGATAATCTATTGGAAATTTCCATAGCAAGGTTTTCAATTCGATGCGGAATGATTGTTTACGAAGTAGGTATTCCTTACATGGATAGGCGATATCAAGCTGCCGAGCTATTGCTTCTGCAAGAAACTTGCGCGAGAATGGAAACGCCCATGCCTCGAATTGTTGAGAAACCAGACAATTATAGCCAGGTGCAACGTATGCATGAGCTACGACCTGATTTGGCAATTACCGGAATGGCCCACGCCAATCCCTTGGAGGCTAGAGATATAGATACCAAATGGTCAGTCGAATTCACATTTGCGCAGATTCATGGATTCACTAATGCCAGAGACGCTCTCGAGCTAGTTACTCGTCCGTTGCGACGTAAAAATAGCTCCGTCTTGGGCTGCCGCAGCCTGTCGAGACAGACAATAGAAAGTTAATTAAACGTTTGTTGAACTCTAGTAAGAGTTGGTAATTAATCACTACGAGGAAGTATACCCAAAATTACTTAGAAATTTTCTTAATCGAAAAAAAAATTTGTTTATTTCATTTTTATTTTGTGTGATTGAGAGAACAGATTCCACCTTGTTTATTGAAAAGTTCATTCCAGATCTATGATTGATTTCTCAAAATCATTTGGAGAATTTCGAATTCTTGTGTATAATTATAGTATAGGTAGTACTGATATCAATATCGGAGGAGTATAAAATGACGTGGAACGTAGTGGTTAAAGGACCTAACCAAAGAGTCAAAGGTGTGGTAAACTAGAAGCGAGTGGGGCGATAATTTTGTACATCAAAAATACTACAACGAATATAAACATATTGAATATTTTGTCACCGGCTTGGTTAAAATTGATGAGTCCTTACATGCTGTTTGGTCTATACTACGGGTTACTCGCGACACTACCTGTCGGACCTTCCCAAATTCTATGTTTGAGATCCTTTCTTTTGGGTGGAAATTTAAGCGGTCTCGTTTCTCTGAGTGGATCGATGCTGGCGCAGCTAATAACTACTTCAGCAATCTATTGTTCACCGATATATATAATGTTGTCCAAGCCGCACTTATTAACTGTCGCGATAATACCTTACGCCCTTGTATTTTGTCTAGCAATCAAGGATTTACCGAATTATCAGGTTTTACGCCCCGTCACTTCATTGCGCGATTCCCGAATAATTGGTTTGTTTTGCAACAGCTTCTTGTTTCAAATCTTAAATCCGATTCTATTGCCAAACCCCGTCCTAGCAAGATTAACCCATCTGTTCTTTTTTCGTTATAGTCATAATGTAGCATTCGTAATCACCAGCTTTTTGGGGTGGTTGGCTGGTCACGTAGCATTTAGCTACTTATCTAGACTACTTTTAGTTCGCGTGGAAAAAGATTCACCTATAATCCATTTATTGGTAAAACGTGCTCTCTATACAACTTTTAGTATTGTTTTTATAATGAATGCCCTAGTTTATTTGGGTAGAGCCCCGGTGTCTTTTTGGACCAAGAAGTTCATAAATGAACCCCACGATAAAGAAATGTCCTTTTGGGAAATTGCTGAATATTCGGATTTGTTGTGGTGGTTCTTCAAGCCGTGGCCTACCTCCTTTTTCGATCCTTCGAGGGGAAATCGAGGTAATCGATTCGTTAGAAATTGTCGATCCGATATGAATAGCAGCTTCTACAGGGGAAGAATATCTACATACTTCTTCGATAAATGTTTAACTGATGGAAAACAAAGATTGTCCTTCGCAGCGTTGCCCAGTTTGTCAATTTTCGAGAAATAACTGAAAGGGTCTTTAGTGAGGCCCAATAGACGACCCGTCCGAACCCGTTCGTCATATCGAGGCTGGATTTTAGAAAAACTTGTAAGAAATAAAATCTTTCAAAAAGAATTAACGGATCGAGTCAAATTATTAGATACCGGATCTTCTTTCTCAAAAGCGATGGAAAGAAGAACTAGATTGATGGGTAGGAATAAAAAGAGAATACCCCAAGTCTACGATCCATTTGCAAACAATTTTCGTATGCGGATTCCGGTCCCACAAACGTTTTTGACAGCCGACGAGTTCGATTTGAGCAGGTGGAAATCGACCGAATTGGAGACAAGGAGAAAAATCAAGAGGGGTGGCGGGAACGTAACTAAAAAGAATTCCATCGAGGCTTGGATCTCTGCTAAGAATCGGAAATTGAAACAAGGAAAAAGGAGTCCTCTACCTTGGGAAACTTTGCCAGCAGGAGCGAAACGTATATTTCAATTCATGTTCAAAAATCGAGTCTTGTTCGATTATGATGTACAAAAAATATTGAAGAAGATAAAATCTTCGTCCAAGCCCGGTATTGCTTGGGAAGAAATAATGAATTTGGATTATGATGATCGAGCACTATTCTTAATTTATCTAAAAGGAGAAGAAAGCTATTACAAATCTAATCGAATTAAATTATCAAATGTATTTTTGGTGAATAGTCGGAAACAACCTCTAATTCCCAGGAAAAGGGCATGTACACTCCATAAGATTGAGGATCTGAGGGCAGATTTGGCTCGCACTATTGAAATATATTTTGATAATGATTTTGATGTTCCGGGAGCGGATAGTGATATCCGTTACAGGAAACTGCGAAATGTGGGCATTACTTTTGCAAAGGGAAAACCCAGATCAACGAGATTAGTGAAGCGATATGCAAGAGTCTCTGATTTTCGTCGAAAGTTTTTGAAGGGGTCAATGCGGTCAAGGAGACGAAAAACATTGCTCTGGAAAACACTTCAAGAAAAAGTCCATTCAGCTTTTTTCCTCAGATTGATGGAAATACCGATTCTATCCCAATTACCCGTTAAGCAGTTGGCGGGTTCAAATCCTGAGACAACGCTTACTGACGCGGAAAAGAACGCGGATTACCAATTCGAACAGCAACCAAATATTTTTTCACTTGCAAAAAAACATTTAAGTGAGTCAAAACTTGCTCGTTCAGCTATAGCGGCTAGGACGGACATAGGCCCCATTCACAATGGAAGAGGCTATATGTTGGTTTTTCAATCGAGATTTCGAAAGTATATAAAGCTACCTGTACTCATAGTTATTAAGAGTACTAGCCGCGTATTGCTTCGTCAAGATTCTGAATGGAATAAAGACTGGACGGAATGGAAAAAAGAAATTCATATCAATCGTACATTTGATGGTGAGGAATTTTCGCAGGATCAACTCCCCCCTCGCTGGTTGAGAGAAGGTTTGCAAATAAAGATCGTATATCCCTTTAGGCTGAAGCCCTGGCACACCGATGCGAGTGAAAAACGATTGACTCACCATAGAAAATATATGGAAACTGAATTTACCGGGGGTCAAAAATCAAGAAATAAAAAGGGGTTAAAACAGAAAAGGCCTAAATTTACTCATTCAACTGCTTTAGGATATCAAACAGATATACCTTTTGGAACTATCCAGAAGCAGCCTCCGTTTTGGAAACCTGTAAAAAAAGAACTGATGCGAACTTGCAGGAAAGGCTTTTCGCTGCAAGCCAAACGGGCCTATTACTTTATCGATTCCAAGTTCGAGTTAGGAAAGGTATTGAAACCAAGTCTAATTGCATTAAGAAAGTTGAACTTGTTTTCCGAGGCTAGAAAGATCTCAACTGACTCCGTTTCGAATGATAATACTGGGCTAAAAACTGCATCCGAAGCAATTGAAATAATAGAATCTAAACCAAATACTGGTAAATATAATGGAGGATCGATTAGCATCGGCGGGGAGGTACAACCAACTAGTACTAGTAGGATTGGTAAACGACTAGTTGCTGGGGGACCAGTTAACAAGAAGGAATTCGTCGCGATTAACATTGCAGCTAGATTTGCAAATCCGTTAAACGAAGAAGGAGTTGACGAACCAGATGCTGAAACGACCCGAGTCGGTGAAACAGCATTTGACGATAGGCTGAAAGGTATAGACCTCGCTGATTCTGCAAAATTCGAGGGGGAAAAACCAATAGGTTCCAAAGAGATGATCTTAAAATTACGTATATTCATCGCGGAGGAATTTGAGAAGCACGTCTCGGCAATATTGGTAGCGTGTCTAAAAGTTGACAGAAAGTTTGCTCATCACTTCAATGAATTTGCCGCGTTGTACGCGCAACTGGCGCAAGTAATGAATAATACCATCGGAGAAACAGATTTCTCTGCCTTCGGACAAAAAAAGAGATTCCCACGATTCGACAGAATTCAATCGCTATCTCAAGCTTGTCTCTGTGGCGATGTATGGAACATCGGCGTGAAGAAGTATCTAAACCTCGATTTATTAGTGAGTAGTGATTCAACCTCCTATCAAACCGAGCGATCTTTGCCTTCTGGAGAAGATGTTTGCAGACCTTCGACTGATTACAACTCATATACGTTGTTCGGTTCAGGTGAAATCAACACTTCCATAGGGAGCTCCGTAAGTTGCGTCGATAACACAGCTGACGAAGTTGCAAAGAAACTTATAAACGTAGATATTAAAAAAAACATAGAAGAATGGGGATTCTTAAAAAAGTTACGTGATCTAGATGCAAGTAATTGGAATAAATGGTTAGATCGTTTCTCTAGATGCAACTTGCCGCTAGCAGTGTGGCGTGACGTAGCACCTCAAAAATGGAGAGTTAGTCTTGATTGCTCGAACGAACTCGGTGATATTGAACAAAAGGTTGTAAGTGAGCGAGGACATTACGTTCTTCAAAGTAAACTATATAATTATTCTATATACGTTAAAAAACCCTTACTTAAGGATCGAGTTGGAAATTTCAGCAGGCTCCGCAGACATAGATATCTATTACAAAATCTCATTGATTTTTTGCGAAATGGAGATATCCAAAACGCATCTACTCGACAAGATGCTCTTGCGCAAAGGCTTCACTCCGAGAATCGTATTCGAAAAATTGGTAGAGGAAGTGGCAATAAAACTCGTAGATTTCTTCACCGCCAAAATTCTGATGCAGAAATCAGATTGAACTCGAAGCTGGATTTGATGTCGTGGCTAATTCCAGATCCTGCAAGAGCAAAGGGCTTTTTCAGAAGAAAAACAAAGAGGTTGAAAGATCCCGTTTTGAGAGATCAGAATACCTATGGCATATCACTAGATATAAGTCGCAGATTTCAAAAAGTATCAAATGAACTGTACGAAGTTATGCTAGATGAAAGGGAGGATGCGGACTACATCTTCCGGTGGAAATGGAAATCTGAGGTGGAGCTAGAAAAGTTAAGAAACTTGATAGCTCTTACAAGGATGTTGGGAAATGACCGGGATCTCGCCACACTCTGTGACAATACCGACGTAGATTCATATTTATCAAAACTTTATTTTGACGCAAAAACTAAACTTGGTCTTTTCGATGATCTCTGCATTCTTTCGGCTCATCGTTTGCCAATACTATTTGACGACCAAAACTTGGTATATAAAATAATTAATCCTTTGTTAAAATTCAAGTCTAGGTCGAAAAGGGGATTCAAGAAACGATTATACAGAAATGTATATAGTGATACCTATATTTCAAATATGTTGCTCGTAACGACAGAAGGGGACAAAGAACAGTCTTGTATTTCCAATATTGAGGATCTCTTGCTTCCGCGACGCCGACGGGAATTCCGATTCCTTCGATCTTTACTAATTTCGAGATCTCCAAGATCGGGGACGCAACGTTTTGATTCGATCCCGAAAATTGGACGGACCCGCAGTAGCAGAGAGTCCCAGCTTTCAAAGCTAAGTGAGGTTCAGAAAATTAAACGCTTTTTGTGGCCTAGCCATCGTCTAGAAGAACTAGCTTGTACTGGTAGATTCTGCTTCAACATTACTACTGGAAGTCGATTTGCGATGCTTAACATTCGAATGTATCCCATTATTCAAAATTGAAGTTGGCAAAAGGGTGCAAGACCGAAAGGTAGGTTTGAACATGCACTTAATTGGAATTACTGCAGCGGAGGTAATTCTAATTAAGTATACAAGTATTTAGCTGATGTGAGTTGGGGCGAAATATCTAATTGCTCGTCGACGGAGTATCGGTACCCAAATCATGATTATGGGGTGTGAGACTGGATCACACTCCACAATTTTTTTTTGTTCGGTTTGTTATTGCTGCAATTGCTGACTAAAACTCTTATAATTGATTTGAAATAGAGCAAGGAACCGTAATTATTACTATTATTACCACGGATAAACAAAAAGTTATTGACGCGCACCTAGCGGGTGGGAACAAAGATACCGGATTGACCGCTTCGCAGATTTACTATTCAACTCATCAGATTTTGAAACTTACTTCCCACCTGGAATCACACCCCAAAGACTACTCATCCCAGAGAGGTTTATGGAAACTACTAGGTAAACGCAAGCGCCTTTTGATTTATTTATCCGAGAAGAATACAAACATATACACCAAAATTTTAAAAAATTTGGGCATTCGAGGATTAAAGAGGCATTAACAAGAAAAAAAGATTGAGCACAAATTCGATACCTCAACTCGTTGTAATTGGCACAGCTTCTCCTTCTCCATTGCTGGGTAAAGCTAGATCCTGTGATATTTACTAGAAAGGAAACAATTTACGGGTATGCATCTTAAAAAAATAGATCCAGTGACAGTAAGCTTGGGTCCTCATCATCCATCGATGCATGGTGTTCTCCGGCTTGTTGTCGCGCCAGATGGCGAAGATGTTATTGATTGTGAACCAATATTGGGATATCTGCATCGAGGAATGGAAAAAATTGCCGAGAACCGGACAATTCTGCAATATCTCCCTTACGTAACAAGATGGGATTATTTAGCTACCATGTTTACCGAAGCGGTAACGGTCAATGCGCCGGAGAAATTGGCAAATATTCAAGTACCTGGAAGAGCTAGCTACATACGCGTAATCATGCTCGAATTAAGCCGAATAGCTTCTCACTTGTTATGGCTCGGGCCATTCCTGGCGGATATCGGTGCACAGACTCCCTTCTTTTACATATTCCGCGAAAGAGAAATGATTTACGATTCATTTGAGGCTGCTACAGGCATGCGAATGATGCACAACTATTTTCGCATCGGGGGAGTTGCCGCAGATCTGCCACACGGATGGGTAGACAAATGTCTAGACTTTTGCCACTATTGTCTTCCAAAGATCCATGAATATGAGCGGCTAATTACGAAAAATCCCATTTTTTTGAAACGAGTAACAGGAGTGGGTTTCATCAGCAGACAAGAAGCTATTAATTGGGGTTTATCTGGACCTGTATCGCGAGCCTCGGGAGTTCAATGGGATCTTCGTAAAATTGACCAGTATGAATGTTACGATAATTTGGATTGGGAGATTCAGTGGCAAAAAGAAGGAGATTCCTTGGCTCGTTATTTAGTACGAATCGACGAAATGAAGGAGTCGATAAGGATTATTCGACAGGCATTGAAGCTTCTTCCGGGAGGTCCATATGAAAATTTGGAGGGTCGGCGTCTCGTCCAACAACAAGGAGAAGTAGATTGGAATGGTTTCAATTACCAATTTGTTGGCAAGAAATCTTCCCCCACCCTTAAGTTGCCTAAACAGGAACATTATGTAAGAGTAGAAGCTCCCAAAGGAGAATTAGGAATCTTTCTGATTGGAGATGACAATGTTTTTCCCTGGAGATGGAAGATTCGTCCACCCGGTTTCACAAATTTGCAAATTCTTTCTCAGTTGCTAAAAGGAATGAAGCTCGCAGATATCACGACAATATCAGGTAGTATAGACATTACTATGGGAGAGGTTGATCGTCGAAACGATAACTGATATTGAAATTTGCGGAAAACAATTAGTTCAGCTAGTTAATGAGTTGGAGGTTGAAACAACCTCCTTCAAATCAATTTGGATTCTGGCTTCTATCCTCATTCTAGTTACGGGAGTCACGACAGGAGTATCAGTCATTGCGTGGCTCGAGCGAAAGGTGTCCGCGGGGGTACAACAACGTATTGGACCCGAATATGCGGGTCCGTTGGGAGTTATTCAATCTTTGGCGGATGGAATCAAACTCCTTTTAAAAGAAGACATTATTCCAGCCAAAGGTGATCCCTGGTTATTTTCCATTGGACCAGCTGTTGTAGTCGCACCAATCCTTATAAGTTACTTGATAATACCTTTTGGTAAACGTGTCATTTTATCTGATCCGGGTATAGGTGCTTTCTTCTGGATCGCTATTTCAAGCATTGTACCTTTGGGTCTTCTCATGGCGGGGTACGGTTCAAATAACAAATATTCTTTTTTAGGCGGTCTCAGGGCGGCTGCCCAATCGATCAGTTACGAAATACCCCTGGCCTTGTGCATATTGTCTGCGTCCCTACGTGCGATTCGTCAAGCACGGAAGTAAATAATTTTACCCTTTAATGGATAAATTAATGGATAAAACAAATTTCGTCAAATAATAAACCAAATAGTCAGTTGGGTGAGATTAAACGGCGTTTTCGCAGTTACGGATTCAAATCCCATACCCCAGTACGGGGGTATAAACATATCCGAGCAGTGGACGCTGTTTTACCCCGGGTCGAGGATTAGTCACCTAGGCTTGAAGCGGGAACGGGTAATCAATTTATGCCCCCTTCGGAATTAAGTGGAGATGGGTGGTAAGAAACACCAACATACGCAAGAGATTTGTGAAGCAGAGAGGGATAGTGGTAATAAGCGGCGGGGACGGGTAGAGGGCGAAGACATCTAAATAACCCGAAGCTGAAAATGTCTATCTGCCTTTTCTCGTGCTTCACCACATGAGATAAACTCAACTTCGGTAGGGACGACTGAGTAGTGCATCCAAAATATTTCAGTCTCGAGTATGGTTTTGCTCACTCCAACAACAACCATTTGGAACGAAGTAACCCCTAATCACATTTTTTTCGGTTAAGAAGTCGATTACATATTTTTTTTTTCAGATCTAACTAGAATTAATTTCAAACTAGAATTAATTTCAGTTGTTTCATACAGAGATATATGGTAAACTTGAGCGTTTTCGCAAAAAGTCTCGTTTCATACTAAAAAAATAAATAAGGGTGAGATAGATTCGGAAGCAACTACTCCGTTGCGGCAGACGGAATCTCATTGATTGAAATTGAAGATCCTTACAGGTAGTGACTCTAAGTTAGTGATCCGTCTTTCTGAAATTGATGAGGAGCCGTATGAAATTTCAATTTCATGTACGGTTTTGAATTAGAGGCGTAGAGTCCCGCCGACTATCTTTATCCGGTAGCTTGAGTACAATTGATACAGTAGAAACACAATCCAAATATGGTTTTTTTGGATGGAATCTGTGGCGTCAGCCTATAGGGTTCATAGCATTTTTCATTTCGTCACTAGCGGAATGCGAGAGGTTGCCATTCGACCTGCCGGAAGCGGAGGAGGAACTAGTCGCGGGTTACCAAACTGAATATTCGGGAATAAAATTTGGTCTATCCTATGTTGGTTCTCACTCAAATTTGTCGGTTTCTTCACCATTCGTAACAGTTCTATATTCGGGCGGATGGGATTCCTCAATTCCCTATTTTGAAAATCTTGTACCAGATTCTTCATTTATGGATCCTAGCGACGAGTTCTTCGGCGTGTTGGGACCGGTACTGGGCGTCGTCACCACATTATCCAAATCGTATTTATTTATATTTATCTCTATTTTGACAAGACGGACTCTACCTAGGGTAAGGATAGACCAATTATTAGATCTCGGATGGAAATTTCTTCTGCCCATTGCTTTAGGAAATTTGCTGCTGACAGCTTCGTTTCAATCTTTATTAATAAACTAATTTTTTCACTCCGGTTTTAGTTCAAGTCAAATCTATTTAATTCACCGAGAAAAGAAACAAACAAGTATATTTGTTTGTTTCTTTTCTCGTAGATATATATATCTATTTATATATACCAGACAATAAATACTCAATTTGGTTTACTTATCCCATGCTTTCAACACTAATAGAATTTCGAAACTATGGTCAACAAGCTGTAGAAGCCGCAAGATACATCGGTCAAGGCTTCGCGGTTACTTCAGATCATTCAAATCGTTCGCCCATAACCGTCCAATATCCGTATGAAAGAATTTTATCATCCGAACGATTTCGTGGACGTATCCATTTTGAATTTGACAAATGTATTGCTTGCGAAGTACGTGTGCGAGTACGCCCAATCAATTTGCCAGTCGTCGATTGGATCTTGCTGAAAGACATCAAGAAAAAGCGATTGAAGAGCTATAGCATTGATTTTGGAGTTTGCATCTTTTGTGGAAATTGCGTCGAATACTGCCCAACAAATTGTTTGTCAATGACTGAAGAGTATGAACTTTCAAGTTATGATCGTCATGAATTAAATCATGATCAAATGGCTTTGGGACGTTTACCCCTTTCCACATCTCAAGATGTTTCAATTCAATTAGTTTCGGCTTCAAAAACTTAACAATCTAGCTAGTGAATTTGTGAGTTAAAAACTCAACACTTAATTAGTAACTTGTGAAATTAATTGGATATACCGAGAGATTAGTTGAATGATTTGGTTCTCTAAAATTCTCTAAAATAAGAACGAAAAAAAGGAAGGAAACAAGAGGGAGTATAAACTGAAAGTAGAAACTCTATAAAATATTTAAGTAATTGTGTCTAACGAATCTATCTGAATCAATTCATGAGTTTATTTTGGCATTAATAGAATCGGGCATTCCGCTAGGAAGTTTGGGCGCAGTACCACTCGCTAATTTAACTCATTCTGCTTTTTCTCCGGGGTCGGTTTTTACCCGCATATCCTTATCATATTTCGTATCGAATGCTGATTTTGTCGCTGCTGCGCAATCGCTCGTTTATGTAGGAGCTATAAATGTCTCAATTGTGTTTGCTGTAATGGTTACTGACGAACCAACACGTTCTAGTTCTACCAGTCGCGGCGTGGGGTACTTCGTTGCCTTAGGGGCTTGTGCCACCCCATTTCCGGTATTGACTAGTATGATTCGTAATACAAAATGGTTCGATGTGAGTTTCATCAATCAATCAGGGATTCTTGCGGCAAATACGTCCGGGAGTGGCGTTCAACAACTCGGTTATAAATTATTGAGCGAGTTTTTAGTTCCGTTCGAACTTGTTTCGATACTTCTTTTAGTTGCTTTAGTAGGCGCAATCAACCCAGCGCGCGATGAAAACACAAAAGCAACCGACGAAAAATCGTCCTTATCTCGCAACAATTCTTCATTTTTCTGATTAATCCTGACTTCCTCGAAGGAAGGGAAAAAAAAGTAACTTATCAAATTTTTGAGAGGGGGGGGGGGGATTATTATATCATGTCTGAACATGGACTAATATTAGGTGCTTACCCGTTGCGCGTTGGGTTTTTTGGATTAATTACGAGTAGAAATATGGTTAGGGCACCTATGAGTCTCGAGTCAATATTTAACGCAGTTAATACAAATTTTATTACATTTTCAAATCTTTTTAAAAATGAGCAGACGGGAGGGGAAATATTTTCCCTATTTGTGATAGCTGTTGCGGCTGCCGAGGCTGCCACTGGATTAGCCACCGCCCTTTCCATTCAGCGAAACAGAAGATCTACTCGTATCGATCAATTGAATTTGTTAAAATGGTGATTGATCAATAGATGGAAGCGGTTTTATAAACCCAATTGGTTTCGTCTTCAACTAGGGTATCCCGATTTATCGAGTCGTTTCGATACCCCCCCCCCCCCCCCCCCCCCCCTACCATATCTGATAAGTAATCAATTTTTTCTCTCTCTGAGAATTTCATACCTTTATCCCTCTTCACCAAAGGGAGACAGTTTCTCACAAGAAGGAAATTCGATCGTACGTATCTCAAAAGCAACAATTTGCTTCACTTGATGAAAAAGAGATGTATTTGCGTAAAAGACATAGAAAAGTAAGTTTATCTCAACTTTTTTACTAAAAATTTTGATATGTTAATCTGATAGGAGTGAGTAGACTCAACGGCACATTCAGTGAAAATATATGACACATGTATCGGTTGTACCCAGTGTGTAAGGGCATGTCCTACAGATGTGCTCGAAATGATACCCTGGGATGGGTGCAAGGCGAGTCAAATAGCCTCTGCTCCTAGAACAGAAGATTGTGTAGGCTGTAAAAGATGTGAATCTGCTTGTCCAACAGATTTTTTGAGTGTACGCGTTTACCCAGGAGCTGAAACCACCCGCAGTATGGGTTTAGCCTACTAGTCAGTCGTACTAGTTAGTCGATAGAACAAGGAAAAGAAAGAATTTATTATCAAGTTATTTCGACTCATACTCGAAGCTTCGGGATTGCGAAGCCCGGGTATGAGTCGTTGTATTTGGCCCGCGCAGTCTACTCCTTATCAAAAATTATTTTTTTTATCCATGATGAGTAACGTACCTCGGCTAGCAACGACTGTTCTCTTCCCAATTCTTGCCGGTTTGCTGCTTCCAATCTTGCCCCGCGATGGAAACAGAATTATTCGATGGTACACCCTGGGCATTTGCATACTGGAATTTTCATCAATTACTTATATTTTTCATTCGCACTTTGAAATTGATTTCCAATCTATCCAGTTGGTAGAAACATCCAATTGGATAAGCTCTATGCATTTCCATTGGATATTGGGTGTTGATGGGCTTTCTATGGGTCTTATTTTACTGACGGGTTTCGTTACTACCCCAGCAACCTCAGCAGCTTGGCCGATCACTCGTAATACACGGTTATTTCACTTTTCGATGTTAGTCATGTATAGCGGCCAAATTGGATTGTTCGTTTCCCGTGACATCCTGCTTTTTTTCTTTATGTGGGAGCTGGAACTAATTCCAGTCTATTTACTTATATGCTTATGGGGCGGAAAGAGACGTTCATACTCGGCCACGAAATTTGTTCCATACACAGCAGGTGGTTCCATCTTCCTTCTGGTAGCAGCTCTAACTACGAGTTTTTACGGAAACGAGGTACCTTCTTTTGATATTCAAGATTCGAGGAATAGGTCATACCCCATCTCGTTGGAAATACTCCCTTATTTGGGTTTCTCAATTGCCTATGCTGTGAAACTACCAATATTCCCTTTCCATACTTGGTTGCCAGACACTCACGGAGAGGCGCATTATAGCACATGCATGCTACTAGCCGGGGTATTATCAAAAATGGGAGGATATGGTTTGATTCGAATCAATTTGGAGTTATTGACCCATGCACATTTTTTATTCGGGTCGTGGCTGATATTGTTCGGGGCAATTCAAATTGTATATGCTTCTCTAGCTTCTATGAGTCAGCGTAATCTCAAAAGAAGAATCGCCTACTCATCAATTTCCCATATGGGTTTTGTAGCCATCGGAATCGGTTCCTTGACAGACGCAGGTATTAATGGAGCCATATCGCAAATGATATCCCATGGTTTAATCGGCGCGGCATTATTTTCCCTTGCAGGTACTTGCTACGACCGAACCCGTACCCTCTTCCTTGATCAACTAGGAGGAATAGCAACTCCGATGCCAAAACTTTTTACCATGTTTACCGCATTTTCATTGGCATCTCTTGCATTACCAGGAATGAGTGGTTTCGTATCCGAATTATTGGTATTTTTGGGAGTTGTCACAAGCGAGCGATATTCGTTTTTATTTAAAACGGGAATTACGGTGCTAGAAGCAACCGGTACAGTACTAACCTCCATCTATTTGTTATCTATGTTACGCCGAATATTTTATGGTTACAGGCAGGTCAACGAATCAAATCCCTACTTAATTGATTTTGGTCCGAGAGAGTTATTCGTTTCAACTTGTCTCCTATTACCAATACTAGGCATCGGTTCATATCCGAATTTAATTTCACCTCTGCGGAGTAGTGAAGTACTCCCAATCCTGTCTCCATACTCCGATATGAAGTGACTGAAAAAGAATTTAAAAACAAAAATGAAAATTGTTATACAAGATACAAAAAACTGTTTTGTTTTTGACTCCTATTTAGTAAATTGATGAAAAGGCTGGCCGGTTCTGGCTGTACCAATAATACTTGTACGACGATAGCCGCAATTCTGTGATTATTTCCATATTAATTGATATTACGAATTAAAAACATGTGGGCGGAGAAACAGAAACAGACAAATAAGTAGATAAAGGTAACTACTAATTATTCATCTAGTGGATGTTTGTTTCTGCTTCCCCCCCCTTGCAATTACTCCTCCAATTAACCTTTCCTTTGATTATTCAAGAAAAACGAAAGCTTTTCTTGCTTTCGAATCAACCATCCGTAATTGTGTAATCCAATTCCCAACAAATTGACCCCCGAGAAGCAAACCCGAACTAAAGAAAATCCTGTAGATGCCGCCGCAGCCGATCCCTCCCCCATCCACCTCTCAGTTACTCTAGTGTGGAGATAAGTAGCGTGTATTGACCGAGTTACTAGCGCCCAAGTTTCTTTGGGGTCCCAGCTCCGGTAAGATCCCCGAGCTTCATTAGCCCACACCGCTCCGGAAAGTATACCGATAGTTAAGAAAGAGAATCCTAGACTTATGGCTTGGTAAACCCATCGATCTAAGCGATTAATCAATTGACACTTTCGTGAATTTAGAGATAGTAAATAGAGAGGACTCCCTGCATCAATTTGTTTTTGGTTGCTATCGATGCTCAGTAGCCAAATGGGCCTTTTGTAATTACGGTTCGAATGAGAAACCGAATAGTTGTTTATTTCACCGTAAGAAATACTCGACGGGGGTATTGCCAGCAAAGATCCGCACAACGAGGTTGCATAACTCAATGGCGTCGTACTTACATGCGTCATCAACCAATGGGACTGCGAAGCAGGTACTAACAGCGTGGATTGTTGCATTTCTTCCGGAAGACCTAAAGTAGCAAAGGCGTGAGTCAGCGTGGCACCCGATGCCATAATAGCGCTCAGCAACCCACTCTCATTCCTGAATTTCGAAACTACGCACAGTAAAGAGAAGCTCCGTGGAAGGAACAGCGGCGACTCATACAGATTACTCAGTGGTAGATGTTTGGTTTGAGACCAGCGAATTAGCAAAAATCCAGTTGTGCAAAGGAAAGCAATTGTCATAGTTCTTTTACTAAAAAGAGTCAGTTTATCAAATTCATGAAATAAATTGATCAAATTTGGCAAAGTAGCAGAAAAAAGCATCAGAAACGAAATGTGAACAAAAGCCCGCTCTATATAAATATACGTCGTAATGAAAAAGAACCAGTAATTTAGTTTGATTGATCGGTCCCGAAGCAGTTACTACCAACTAATCTATGCTATTTTTCTTTTTTTTTTTCCACAAAAACGAAAGGGGTGTAAAGTTGTTACCCCGTCTACTAACAGCAAATGAAAGAAAAATTAGTAGCTGATTTCTATTGATTTGAAAAGTCTACTGAAACCTATATGGATATGGACTACTATTTTTGACTACCCGCTAAGTTACCCCCTCCCCTAAGAAGAAACAACAAAAGTAGAGAATTCTAGGATGCCGCTACTCGGATTCGAACCGAGATGCTCTGGCACTGCTTCCTAAGAGCAGCGTGTCTACCTGTTTCACCATAGCGGCGTATAATAGATGCGGATGCAAATCTATTTTACATCGGTTTGGGGTGGTGAGTCAACGTTTCTTTTTATTACAGAAAAGAGTGTATAGGTGAAGGGACTTTTTAGAGGGGAAGGGAGTGAAGTAACGTGGTAGAAAAAAAATAGACTAACAGGTGAACATTTGATTTATTAGGCCATTAATAATAATGGATTATTATATAATAACCCATAGATTCATATATCTATATACAACGGAATATGGCGCAGTTTGGTAGCGCGCCATCTTGGGGTGATGGAGGTCACAGGTTCAAATCCTGTTATTCCGAGTGGATATGGGGTTACCAAACCCATCAAAAATAAGTAAAAGAAAAAAAATAGATGTAGCTATATAGCTACATCTATTTTTTTTCTTTTACTTATTTTTGAGGCAAGCAGTTGAGAAAGTGAAACGCACCTACGCGTAGGTAACACCAGTTTCTCCATCTTGACCTATGTGGGAAAAAACCGAAATAATAAAAAAACCCTTAAGTTCAATATTTTTTTCTTCTACTTTGGGGTCGTTTCTCTTGTATATGTATACCAGTTCTTTCTATTCTTCTCATTGCCACGATTTATGGTAGTTAAGAGCTTCCAGTTCTCAACGTTAAACAGCATTTAGTTAGTAAAATGTAGTTGCTGTGATAACAAGCTCATTTATTCAAAATTTAACTTATGACCTACTGGGCTTGCTTCTCGTTAATCGCGCTTAGTTCTGTGACGGACGCTATTGCACCACCAAACGAGAATGTCGAAACAGTCAAATGAATAAAACATTTTCAAATTTGATTGACTTAGTAAAAAGAAAGATTGGTTTATTTGTTAACCCCAATATACTATTGGTTGGTACGGCTTTCTTCTTTCGTTTTGAATTCCCTATTCAACCACCTAACTCTTCTTTCTATATTCAGCAACTGCTTATAGAGGAAAGGACTACTCACTTTTTTCAGAATCTTTTTTTTCTGCTACGTAGTAAAAACTTTTTGAACGACCGGCTAAAACAGATTGGGCCAAGGAAAAAGCTTTTGACGCCACTTCTCTGGATCTGGTTTTCCATACACGGTTACGAATCTTCTTTTTCGACCCAGAAGTACGTTTTTTGGGAACTGCCATATATTCATTACATTTTAAAACTAACTTGAAACTATGTTGATACGTCTCAATAGAATAGATATAATAGGAAAGAACTAAGTAATAATGAGGGCAAAAATAGAAAGAAGAAGCGATGAAACCTTATATTATTACATGAATGCTGCCTCAACTTTCTAAGTACCTAGTCACTGAATATAATAAACTAGTTAGCGATTGTTTAAGTTTTTACCGCCAAAATGAATTGAATCAACTACAAATCGAATCATACTTTCTCTGTATCCAGGAGTACGTCATTTTTTCTTCTTAGAGTGGATCTTTTGTATCACTAGTTTATTTTTGAGGGAACCATGTAAGATTCTGCCCCTGACGCTTGCATCGCTCAACCATGGGTAACCGATGTCGATACCAGATCCATCACGAATAAGTAAGACCCGATTTATCGACACTTTCATATTCGACCTCGACACGTCTCGAATTGGGGCGAAGTGCCGAACATCATGAAATCTTCCCGGTTCTACTCGGAGTTGTTTCCCGCCGATGTCAATTATTGCATATTTATCCATTCTGGTTTTCTCTTTTTATTTCTCCGTTTTTTTTAATACTAGAAAACAACGAGGGGTTGGCTCGTGAAACAAACCTTTTTAGAGTTGAATTCTACAACTTAGATAAGTATCTCGGACGTATTTAAATATTGTCAAGTTTTTTGTGTATCGTCACAGTATGCAACTAAAAAAGTGTACAAATAAAGTATCTTCTCTCGTTGTATATTCATTATCTCATCCGCATACATTCCATTTCATATTGTTCTTCTATTTTTGTTTTTGACTCCTACTAAAAATAGGAGTATAAAGAAGTTAAAAACAACAATAATTTGAATTTGGATTGAATATGTTTGTGGAACTTTCAAACAAATATGCTTGTTTCATCCCCTTGTGTCCATTGGTAGCTCCTCGCTTGACTGGATCAATAGCGTTCTTTTTTCCGAAAGCTACGAAAGGTTTCCGGCGCCTGTGCGCCGCGTTTAACATCTTTTCGTTAACCACCGCTATGTTTATTTCCTCTGTTTTATTTCGACAACAATTTGTTAGTCATTCCATCCAACAGTATTTGTGGGCTCGGATTCTAAGAAGTGATTTCTGTTTGAATGTAGGTTTTTTGATCGACCCGCTCACTCTTATTATGTCGATATTAGTTACTACTGTGGGTATTTCAGTCATGGTTTACAGCGATAGTTACATGTGTCACGACTAGGGATACGCAAGGTTTTACGCCTATTTGAGCTTGTTTACCGCGTCGATGCCAGGGTCGGTTTTCAGTCCTAACTTGATACAGATTTATATATTTTGGGAATTGGTTGGGATGTGTTCCTACTTATTAATAGGTTTTTGGTTCGCAAGATCAAGTGCCGCAAATGCTTGTCAAAAAGCTTCCGTGACCAACCGTATAGGAGATTTTGGGTTGTTGTTGGGTATATCAGGTGTCTATTGGGTAACCGGTACCTTCGAGATTTTTGAATTGTGTGATTGATTTGCTGAATTAACTAATGACGGCGTCGTGAATCCCATTTTTGCTAATACAATTGCTCTCTTACTGTTTTTAGGTCCGGTTGCCAAGTCCGCGCAGTTCCCACTTCACGTATGGTTGCCAGATGCGACGGAGGGACCCACGCCCATATCGGCTCTTATCCACGCCGCTACTATGGTAGCTGCCGGAATTTTTCTCATAGCTCGGATTTTCAGCCTCATTTCAGTGTTGCCCCCGACCACGTACACTATTTCGTGGGTAGGCGGAATAACAGCCTTGCTAGGAGCCACATTGGCTCTTGCTCAAAAAGACCTTAAGAGGGGTCTAGCCTACTCCACCATGTCTCAGTTAGGATATATGGTATCAGCTTCGGGCATTGGTGCTTACCGATCCGCCTTGTTCCATCTCATTACGCATGCTTATTCCAAAGCTTTGCTATTTCTCGGATCCGGTTCAGTCATTCATTCAATGGAAAAAGTAGTTGGATACTCCCCCACTAGGAGTCAAAATATGTTTCTCATGGGTGGCTTGCGGAATTATATGCCAATTACCGGAACTACCTTTCTTTCGGGTACTCTTTCCCTATGCGGTATACCCCCCCTGGCCTGTTTCTGGTCCAAGGACGAAATTATTGCGGGAAGTTGGTTATGCTCCCCCCCTCTTGGATTATTGGCTTCTACTACAGCAGGCCTCACTGCGTTTTACACGTTTCGCATCTATCTTCTTACTTTTGAAGGAGATTTCCGTGCCAATAGAATAAAGAATAATGGTTGTAGTACCTCCCCGCTATCCACAAATCTTATTGGTTCATGGGGTGGGGCTCAATCGGAATCGACAAATAAACAAACCGGGACTAGTAATAGTTCTGTATCGAGACAGCAGTATATGGAAGGAAACGAAACTAGAAAAACAAAGAGCTTTTTGGCTCCAAATTTTCCTGAAGAGAACTCGGACTACGAGGGAGCGATTGAAGTCCATTCCGATCCAAACTTAATACATCCCCAAGAATCAGATCTCGCTATGGCATTGCCTCCGACGGCGTTGGCAATACCCACCGTATTAATTGGGTTGATAGGAGTCGATCTCACTCAGAAAGAAACTGATCTCGATTTACTATCTGAGTGGTTGACTCCTCTTACTTATCTTTCCGGAGCTAACGAAAAAGCCGGAAATTTAACGGAAGTATTAACGAATTCAACCGGTTCACTAAGTTTATCTCTCGTTGGAATAGTGATTTCTTTCCATATCTACGGAAAAACTGATAAACCCGTTGAGATAAAAATTTTTGATAAATCAGAATTAACAAATAGGAATTTCTTAACTACTTTCGGACGTTTCGTACGAGACTGGTCAGCGAACCGAGGTTATATCGATTATTACCACAATATTTATATTGTGCAGGGTTTAATTTCTACTAGCAAGTTGGTTTTACTTCTTGACCAATACGTAATTGACGGTTTTGTCAACGGAACTGGTATTTTGAATCTCCTTGGTGGAGAGAGTATACGATACGGGGAAAATGGCAGAATATCTTACTATTTATTCGGTTTACTATCCGGAATTATTTTGCCGCTGCTATTAGCAATTCCGCCTTTGCCGTGAACTGCTACTTTCGTCTCACGAAGCTCCAATTCGTGTTCATTTCTCCCGACTATTTCTTCATCTTCCCCATCTCTATCTCTCTACTTTTCCCTCTCTTTATTCTCCCTCAAATAGATTACTTCTACGGGGTAGGAGAATCCTGCGGCTATTCTACTATGCTTCTCGGAAGGGGGGGAATAGAAACTACTAATGGGTGATTGATCGATACAGATCGTGGGGGGGGCTTGTGGGGTTGATCTCGACCTCGACCGATTGCCCCCCCCCTCCCCGATTCGGAGGCCCTTCCATTCGAATGGGATTGCTATCGCCGCGGCCTCCTCCTATAATGGGAGTTAGAGTGTACGAGAAGTTTATGAAATGTCAGAGAAAGCTTAACGTCTTACGGAATTAGAAGCGGCTCGAAGAACAAGGGTCTTTGAGTGTGTATGAGATTGAATTCCCTACCACTTTCCTCGGTAGCTCAGCGGTAGAGCGGTCGGCTGTTAACCGATTGGTCGTAGGTTCGAATCCTACCCGGGGAGATTCGTTCGAATCTACGTCAAGAATTCCCAGTAATAGGACCAGTAATAGGATAGTTGTGTTTCACACATATGCCAAATCAAATCGCATTGGACCATGACCCACCAACCAGTGAATGATTCACTATCGTGCTTGTTTGTTTCAAGCCCCAACAATTGGGGAGAGAAAGACTTATGCGTTCTTACCCCCCCCCTGAATACCCCCGAGGACCCTATTGGATTGGGGCGTCGTTCTTTGGGAGCCCCCACCCACCTCAATCACTTCAATCCGATGTATCGAATAATTGGAATGAGCAAATCAATCAGTCACCTGGAGAGTAAATCCACAATTTTATCAAGGATCTATTCCAAGCGTGATGTGAAGAAGCCGCTTCGCATAATACCTACGGAATAACCTCTTATTCCTCCTCAATCTTCTTTTTGAGTAGAGAGACTCGGATAGGGAGTGGTCTGCAATTCCTTAATTAATTGAGATGCTACAATAAGATTATTTGTATCAGTAAAAGGAAGATCCATATTTTCCTTCTACTGATTCGGCTTCTAATTCTATTGCTAGAGATCTAGACAGAATGAGGAGTATCTAAGACTTGTTCTATGACATTGAAGTTTCATGAGAAGATTGTTTCGTCGTTCCATCCAGTGACGCCCCACCAAACCGGAACGGATTGAATAGGTATTAATAAGTTTCAAGCAACATATTATAGATAAGAAAATCGTGAAATGGGGAACGGTTCCGCCTCATCCATTTGTTTCTATGAACCAGAAGCCTAAACCGAATAAATCGCTCTGGGAAATCTTCCGCTACCATGTAGCAATCCAAGCGAACGGGACTAAATGTCTGCGGATATTGCAGATGTATATCGATAGAAGAAGTTTCTTTGACGTATTCGGAATCTCGCTCCTCCTCATCCAAAGAGATATTATTCCATCGCCTAATAGATGAGTCAGATTTCAATTTCGGATTATCTTCACGATAGAGAAAGAAATCTTTAATTTTTTTATTTGACAATTTCTTGAGGCGCTGCCTTCTCATACCGTAAATAGTGTAAAGCCTCCGCGCCAGTTCTTTCGTCGGCAACAAGCTGCGACGCGAGGAAGGAACGTTAGGATCTGGCTGGAACAGAAGCATGGGGTCCCAGATGAAGCGCCCCCCGAAGAGTCGAGTCGTTTCATCAAATCGATTACAATGTGTTTCATATTCATTAGATGAGTCGCCGGATATTCCCAATTCGAGAAATTGCTCACGTAACAACATGTTATCCAACCGGTTTTCCAATCCTTTAATAGGTTTATCTGTCACATTAGTGACAGATTTTTCAAAACTGAAAAGATATTCGCTTTTCTCAGACCATTTACTTTTGTCATCTTTAATCCTATTGAATTCGAAATCTTGTTGGGGTATATAATTCTGATTTTGGTAAAGGAGAATTAAATTATACAGATGATTGGGTTCAGATAATACTCTCATCAATTCATAAGTCCCGCTTCGCAGGAAGCGAAGACGCCAAGCCTTATGGGACCACGTAATCTCACGCGATACCCCCGTCGGGCTTGAGTTCATTAGTTCGGGTGACTGTCGCATTTCGAAGTCGGTTAGACTACTAAATAGCCCCTTTCTCATAAATTTAGAAGAGCGACTTGTAGAGGTTGCACCTGAACAATACTTGGGTTTATCAATAGGAAAGGGAAAGGAAAGACTATTATTGTGTTGACTTTCGTCTCTACAGATTTCTGAACGTGAAAAATTATTTGAGAGGTTTTCTAGGACACCACAAGCTAGGTTCAAGTCATTCTCTACAAGTTTATCAATAACAATGAAATTCTCTTTCTTTCTCATATCCATTTGGAGCGAATCGCGAGCTACTAATCCAGCTAGTAGCCCTAGGATATGCGAAAATAGAGTGAATTCATTAATTGTTGACTCGGTTATTGAAGGTTCCACATACCAGTTAGACAAATAATAAAATCGCATTTTTAACGCGTCACGACCAATAAATGGAATATGTGTGAGACGAGTATCTATCAAACTATTCTTTGAAGTAGCTTCTGCTACCTCGTAAGAAGAGGTTTCCCATTCAGAACCGGATTCTATCCCATTGCCCATATCACTAGCAGTCGAGTGTTGTCTATGCAAAGCTAATCCAATTGCGTCGCTACATACAATATTTTCTCTTTTGGAAGTACCTATTAGTAACGCCTCATTCGCAAAAAGAAATAAATCTCGTTTACTATAACCCGTAGTTCCAGACCCAGTACCTTCAAGAAGAGGCGGATTAGCCTCCATTTCGAAACCTTTGATACGTAATAGAATTGGCAATTCTTTCTGACGCTGACACCCGTTGGACTTTCGAAAATTTATTAATTAGTTTAACCGGTTCGGAGCTATTGGAGCTGGATCTATCCTCGCAGGTACGTGAGTCGTAGCAATAACAACACTCTTGCGGATGTTGGAGTTGCTGCGCCTGTGACCAATACTCTTCAATATTTGGCAAAGTAAGAATTTTGGATCAGCTTCTAGCTTATGATACGAACGATGAATATTCAATTCATGAATATCTTGAATCCATAGTGTACAAGGAGACATCTCTCCCGCTATTTCAAAAACGAGATTTAATCGGTGTACGCTCTCTTTCGAGATGAAATTTCCACGTACATTATTAAAAAAGGATCGGTTGTATATCAACTTTTTTAGTGGTAGTTTCACCACTGGAAAGTAGGAATTGAATGCTACATCTCTAATAATAGAAGATCGGCCAGTTTCTATGGGTCCTACTAGCAAAATTCCTTTAGATGGTAATAATCCCGATTGAAGCGAGATAGGTATGTCATGACATGGCCTATTTAGTAGACTGTCCCTTCGCCTCGTTGTTACTGAAAATAGAATATTTCTCTCGAGGGCGGAAAAAGCCCACTTCTCCACAGGATCCAACTTACGGATCTTGTAACTCAATAGATCATTTTGCCAGAATTGAAGTAAGTATGCCAAAACATTAGATCTTTCTTGTGGGTAAGGTTCATGAGAAATTTCGTGGCTCAATAACTCATAATTGGAATTCAATTTCGACGCATACCTGTAAAGAATCTTATTCGTTACTAAATATTGAGTCAGTAGTTCTTTCCTACCATCCAGGATATCCGAGCTTTCTCTACGAAGCATCCATGAATCGAGTTCATTTTTCACAAATAAAAAAAAGATTATATTATTTATATAATTCAAGAATCTATTCAAAGAATAGATTAGTAGATCTCTCGTTGACATTTAGCTTGTCGAAGGAAAATACATTACCTTTTTCAAATAGGATCCACGCATTGGGTCTGTCAAAAGTTCAATAGTATCGAAACGTTTCCATGAATGAAAGGAATTGAAACCCGAAACGGCAGACAATGGTTGTTTGAATAATGCAAGAACGAGTAATATTGAGAGGATAAAGTAATAAAAGATAGACCTATTGGAAAATTGAGATACTGACCATCCTCCTGAATGTAACATCTCCGCTTCATCAGGAATTTCTTTGAGAATAAGAAGATCTATCTCAGATAATAGAGTATTGATAGAATCGTTTTCAAATCTCAATCCTAGGCTTTGCAGGCTTCGGAGTAAATAGGCTTTCGCACCACCCACTACATCTTCAGCAATTCTTTTATAAATTCTAGGAATATTGTGATTCGAGTCATAACTTATTTTAAGTACTACTTCTGGATATGTCTCTCTAATCGGATCATAAAAGTATCTCCACCAGGTGGGGGTAAAAAACCAAGGTATATAATCTCTAAATAAGCTCCATTTTTCACCGATACTGTCTTTCCAAAAGATCCAAGAGATCTTATATCTGTTCAAATCTTTTGATAATTCATTGAAATTGATGAAATGGGATGGGCGAATAGCTTCTTTCCGGATAGATGGATCTGCAAACTCCGCATCTTCGTGCGGAACCTCCTTTCCAATCGATCCTCCTAGAGATCTCGATGTTACGTCGTTGCAGAATGGGAGTCTTAGCGACCAATAAAGTGTTTCCAGTTTTTCCGGTTCCCATAAATACCTAATAGACAAATCATTTTGATAGACTCGATTCTTGGTGGAACCATTCTTTGAGCCTGATCCATCTTCAATAAACTTCTCTGAATTGACTCGATCCAATACCAGATTCTTAGGACGGGGTTGGGGTCGCCGATCCGACCATGAATCGGAGTTTATCGACGTCTTTTCCAAAGAAACTCCATCGCTACTGCACGAAGATAGAAACGAATCTATCGTTTCACGAGGGGATGAATTCAAACTTGCTAGTAACCTCTTCAGATCCGAAATAGAATTGGAAAGTCCATCTGAATGAGTTACTAATGCTGCAGATTCAGGCAGATTAGACGAAAGAAATCGAATTGGTGTAAGTACATAATCAGCAATCTCCCCTGCTGTTTGTTTCGATGAATCGGATGATAATGAATCTGACAGTTGGGGATCAATAAATGAGATGATATTAGGTGAGATGGCTTTATCGCCGGAGCCCACATAAAAGTTTTCTAACACGTTGAAATAACTACTGTTGCGTTTCCCAATAAAGAAACCCCTTTTGATTCTCGGAACGAAGTTGCTTCTAGCACAGTTCCGTATAGGTGAGTCGTCTAGAAAGTTTAGTTTCTCCACTTGATCGGAGACGTATCTCAAGATACTCCCATCAATATCTCTAGTTGAACCTCCTCCACGATTCGAATCATGCAGAGGCAGATTCCAAAATTGCCTCCCCATAATGGAAAGCGCATCATTTGAGAATCCTGCTCGGATAGATTCGATGCGGGGCAACCCGAGAAAAGTGGGATTCACTGCAGGTTTTAGTGCGGTCGAAGAGCCTACCGATTTTTTACCCACTAACAGTCTGGACTCAATGAATAAACTTTTTTTTCTTTCAAGAATTGTTTTGAGTAAAATTATCTGTTCGTCGATGTAACCATCGAATAGACTTGATAAAAGATCAAGCTTCATAAGATCTATCTTGTTCAATTTCTCGAGATCTATATCGTTCAATTTTTCGATGCAGTAATCAATGGTATCTACCAGAGCTTTCTGGCGAGTAACCTCAGCAACAATCATTTTAGAAAGAAATACAACATTGAGAAATCGATGAAAATAGTTCTCGTTATGTTGATTGGTACTACCGAGACTGGCACCGATATTGCTTAGTAACTCGTTTCTCATTATTGACACACGGCAATTTGATTCCTCCAAGTCATACTTTCTTTTTAATGAGACTTCCCCGATAGGGGAAAAAGACGAATCCTCGGTCGTATCGAGCAATCCATGCACATTTGACTGAACATTCCTATACTCATCAATTCGAAAGGTACTATATTCGTTCAATAGACGCTCTACGTTCTCTTTCCATTTCAATACTATTTATTCAGTTGCAATTCTTGTTACACCGGTGCACTCCCCGCTCCCCGTCCAGCCATCCAACCGATATTTGATTCGGAAGAAATATTCAGTAGATAATGCGCAGAAATAGTCACAGAAAAGAAACATGTATGTCGAGTAGAGAGGTATGGTTCTGTTTCGTCCATACAATCTAACTAGAGAATATATTGAATGTATGTTATCCTTTCCTTTCAATTTTTTTAAAGAAGTAGTATTTTCACTTCGATTAATCGTTTTTTTAGGTATAGCTAAAGATACTTTAAAATAGTTTGGAAGAATCTCATTGAAGTCGAAGTATCTGCTACTCGCTAACCCAAAATGGTTGGCAGATACTCTAGTGAATGGCAAATTATCCTTCATTTTCAATGGAAATCCTTTCCCAGATTTGATGCTATCGCTGACGCTAACAGCTATTGCTCCATTAAAAATCAGATTCGATTTTTCAATTCTCAAAACAAATTCAGTGAGTCGATTTATCAATCCATTTCTCATTTGTGAATAAGGAGGTGGAATGGGAAAATCTTCCCCATTTTTGTCACAATCTACTCCGGATATAAAGTCATGAAACGACCCCGTTTTTTTACAAGACGTAAATGAAGGCGAATTGGAAAAGCCTTCTCGCTCGAAGTAGGATACCGATCCACCCCCCCGGCGATCTGCTGAATCTACGGATTCAAGTAACGTTTTGTCACAGGAGTCTAATACTACGGGACTTAATAAATCGTTTTTCAATTGTGTTGCTTGTAACCGATCCAGATCCCGCTTGTTATGAATTTCCCGAAGGAGTAACGAATCAAAATCACTTCGGTAACAGTCACTTCCATCTTTAGAAACATCCATATGGTTATAGAATTTGAAAAACCGAATGGAATTTTGTAAATCACTATCCCTACAAAATAATTGAATCCTCTCAGTCTCATCCTTGGCCCCGCCAAGGAGTGAATTCCTCACCATGCATGCCTTCCATCTACCGGAAAGCAAGGGAATCATCCCATCACAACGAACTTGCTTCTCCCCCTTCGTTGAACCTGCAGAAGTATCTTCATTCGAACCTAAGTAGTGGGAAACAGGTACTCTCCTTCTCTCATTCTTTTCAACAGAGAAAGATCTTTCGAATCGGAGGAAGCAGTTGTAGGATAAATCACCATAACTTTCTGCTTGTTTTTTTCTTACTTCATTACCCCCATTAATGATTCTCGTTAATACAAAATTTTTTTCGATTGAACTTTTGTCACTCAAGCAATGCATAAAGATTGGTATCGTTAGCAACATCAGCATCTCCAGGGTGATGCTACTACCCCTCTTTACTGAATGACGCAGATTGCGTAAAAATAGCGAACTCAGAAATCACAAGTCAGATAATCTGATAAAAGGTTTAGAACTGGAAGATGCACTAATTAAAAATTCTTTGAGATGTTGGTTTTTAAATGATTCGAAGAAGTAGTTTAATACATTCACTTCTACTAACTCCGAAACTTCAGATGAAGAATCTGGACTTCCTACTCCTTCTTTTACCACCTTTTTTACCCTATTTCCTTTTTTCATATTAGTTATATGCGGTAGATACTATCTATTTCCCACATTTATTATACCGATAATTTCGAAAATTTCAAGATGGGATGGAGTAAATAATTCAAACGAGTCTATTGGTTTCTGCAAATACTTGTATCCAAAACCGGAATTAGGTTCTCGGGGATTTAAAATGGTTATCCTCGAGGAGACCCGCACGTACCCCATCCGCCTCAACAAGTTTTCTCTGCTCCAAGCAAAGCAGAGCGGTAGGATCAAATTCCCCAATTGGATGGGCGAACGACGGGGATTGAACCCGCGCGTGATGGATCCACAATCCATTGCCTTGATCCACTTGGCTACGTCCGCCCCCTCTCTCTGTTAATTGGCTCCCCGAACGTGAACAAGATCCATCCGTTAAGTCCATCCGTTAAGCTAGATAGATAGGTCCTTCGATTGATACACATACATATTAACTGTATGTATATAACAAGACAATAGAAAATTTGTGAAATGAGGGATGTACTCCCAATTCATTTGATCCATAGGGTTGGTGGATTACAAGCATTCTGTGAATCAGAATAGAAAACTTCTTAATCTATTAAATCCCAGTTAAAAGGATATTCCAACTATTTTTCAGAGTTCAAGGTTGGAAACTGATGATCGTGAGATTATGACAAGCCATTATTGTCCTCTCTATTCGTTCTACCGTACGAACCTTCACTCCATTGAATACCAAACCTTCTCTTCTGAAGTTAAAAGGTTTGGTATCCAGTTGTGCTGCATAACCAGACGGATATTATCCGTTTATAGAAGGAGCTTCAACAGAAGCTAAGTCTAGAGGGAAGTTATGAGCGTTACGCTCATGCATGACTTCCATACCTAGGTTGGCGCGGTTTATGATATCAGCCCAGGTGTTTATAACACGACCTTGGCTGTCAACCACAGATTGGTTGAAGTTAAAACCATTCAAGTTGAATGCCATAGTGCTGATGCCTAAAGCGGTGAACCAGATGCCTACTACAGGCCAAGCAGCTAAAAAGAAGTGTAGAGAACGAGAATTATTGAAGCTAGCATATTGGAAGATCAAACGACCAAAATAGCCGTGAGCAGCTACGATGTTGTAGGTTTCTTCTTCTTGACCAAACTTATAACCTGCATTAGCAGACTCATTCTCAGTAGTTTCTCTGATCAAACTAGAAGTTACCAAAGAACCATGCATAGCACTGAATAGAGAGCCGCCGAATACGCCAGCTACACCCAACATGTGGAAGGGATGCATAAGGATGTTGTGCTCAGCCTGGAATACGATCATGAAGTTGAAAGTACCAGAAATGCCTAGGGGCATACCGTCAGAAAAACTTCCTTGACCAATTGGGTAGATCAAGAAAACGGCGGTAGCAGCTGCGACGGGAGCTGAGTAAGCAACAGCGATCCAGGGACGCATACCTAAACGGAAGCTTAGTTCCCACTCGCGACCCATGTAGCAAGCTACACCAAGTAGGAAGTGAAGAACGACCAGTTCGTAAGGACCACCATTGTAAAGCCATTCGTCGACGGAAGCTGCTTCCCAGATCGGGTAGAAGTGTAACCCAATAGCTGCAGAAGTAGGGATGATAGCACCAGAGATAATATTGTTACCGTATAGCAAAGAACCAGAAACAGGCTCGCGAATACCATCAATATCTACAGGAGGAGCTGCGACGAAAGCAATGATGAATACAGAGGTTGCGGTTAGTAGGGTGGGAATCATTAAGACACCGAACCATCCGATGTAAAGGCGGTTTTCGGTGCTGGTGATCCAGTCGCAGAAGCGACCCCATAGGCTTGCGCTTTCGCGTCGTTCTAAAGTTGCGGTCATGGTAATTTTCGGTTTTCAAAAAGGAGTTAGTGATTCCCCAGGGTAGTAAGCCTGTTACTTGGTAGTATATCGCAAAAACCCATTTGTGTCAACCAAAATTGAGTAAGTCTCCAAAACTATTAGATACAGAGGCTTTTTATCGGTATCTCAAAGATTTTTTATACATTAGTTCATAACACGGCTTTCCTTTCAAATCAAAAAAAGAATTGAAATTTTTCTCTCCATGGTGCGCGTCCCAGTCAAAATAGGTCTATGAAAAACTAGTCATGTGTCAAGCCTTTCGACGGGGCACTCTGCAACTCTGCTTTGGCCCCCTCCCTAGTAGAAAGAGTCTAGTAATTGACAACCTAAGAAGGAAGTAGTTGTCAACCCCCACTTGTGGCTTAGACACTCGTTACTTGTCGCCCACTTCCTCATCCATTTCTTCATAGTTTTTTTGGATTCCCCGATACCTCGTGCCCCGGTTCCAATCCACAACGAAAAGGTTGTGGATTGGAACGAATCCGAAACTAACGGAAATGAGCAAAAGCTTTGTTAGCTTCTGCAACTTTATGAGTCTCCTCTTTCTTCCGTATGGCACTACCGGAATTTCTGGCGGCATCCATTGATTCATCACTCGATCTTAAAGCCATACTTCGACCTGAGCGTTTTCGACACGCGATCAATGACCACCGGATAGCCGAAGCTTTTCCCTCTGCGGGTACTACTTCAACGGGAACTCGATAAGTTGATCCACCTACACGTTTGGTTTCTGTCACTACATCAGGAGTTACCCCACGCACCGCCTGCCGCAAAACAGACAGTGGGTTCCTATTTGTCTTTTATCTAATCCGCTTCATAGCCTGATAAAGAATCTGATAAGCTAGTGATTTTTTGCCATTTTTCAGGATACGATCAACTAGCATGTTTACTAATCGATTGCGATAAATTGGATCCGATTCGATATTTCTCTTTCTGTTCACTACACTGCTCCAATGTAACACGAGTTTACAAATATGTATGTCAGATTTCAATCAATTCTTTTCTTTCAACGGTATCTTAAGCTACTATTTTGGCTTCTTCACTCCATATTGTAGGGTGGATCCACCGGTTAGTCGAGGATCTCCCTCCAAACTGCACGTGCGACTTTCATCGAATACAGCTTTCCATATGATTGAATAGAAACTACTGAAATGATTTTCAACCATTTTTTTATTATGCAAATCATACTTACTCGTTGCGCGTTGGGTATCCGTTTCCTCCTACTCCACGGATAAAAAAAAAGTCGAAGTTTAGGTATGGAAAAGAAAAATCTTGCAATTCAGTTATCTTACTAGGAATGTCCGTGGGTTTATCGATCCAATCAGTAAATGAAATGTACATAAAGTCTTCACTGAATCTCCGTAGTCGTAATCTGAACCTGTTCCAATAGGAAGAGACGTCCTAAGATTTTCTAAGTGGGAGTCCGGGTAAAACTCAAGTTACTAATTACTACAATGGAATACCTTAGACACGAAGTTGTTTCACACAAATAGATGGATGGTAATCAATCTTTGTAGTAGCAGGCTTCAGTCCCCTGGCAATCCCGGGTCGGCTACACATTTAACATATCAGAACAACTGATACGGAATCATTGCAATGATACGAGTTGCGACAATGTTCTGCAACGCACTAGAACGCCCTTTTTTACGATCCTTCACTCCTACAGCATCTAAAGTTCCTCTAACAATGTGATACCTAACACCGGGTAGGTCTTTGACCCTTCCGCCTCTCACAAGGACCACCGAATGTTCCTGCAAATTGTGGCCAATACCTGGTATGTAAGCCGTTACCTCAAACTTGGAGGTTAATCGAACTCTGGCGACTTTACGTAGGGCAGAGTTGGGTTTTTTTGGTGTAGTCGTGGGATAGTCGACAGCTCCAATGTCACTATACAGAACCGTACGTGAGATTCCCACCTCATACGGCTCCTCGTCATTCAATTACTCTCGAGAAGAGATGTCCAAAACTCTTTTGTTTTCAAATACAAGTACAAAAGAATTTACAAAAGAAAAAAAAACAAAGAATTAGAGTCTTTTCAATTCTTCTTGTTTTTTCTTCCAAGGCTTCCTCTTTGCGCCCCACACAATTTCCGGATCCCGATATTACTAATAAGCAACGCAAAATCTATCAAATGGAAAATCTATCAAATGGATGGATAGATTCGCTAATGAGTTTCCTATTTTCGCGTAAGTAATATGAGGCGGATTGAGTATGGAGGAGATTGACGAGTCGGTATCAGCTTATCCACATCATTACTCATTTTTCAATAAGGAATCCATTGTGAAATAATGTTTCGATATATCACTCCCGTTCTTTATTTCGTTCCGACGAGGCTACCTGAAGGGGATTCAGCAACCCAACGAACTACGCAATAAGTAGGTGAACCAAAATATGGATCTTTAGGAGATAGGGTCCGACGACTACTTGGAGTTTACCAGTGATGACGATGCCGAAGTAGCAGCGAGAAAAAAACCGGGGATCTGTACAAAAAAAAAAAGAAGAAAAATAGGTTAATAGATTATTTGTTTCGGTGACTGTGGCTTAGCCAGCCTGTTCTGTGACGAGCCGCTGGTCAAGCCCCGCTGCATTCCACTCCCCCTTTTCTGCGAACCGAATCAGAAGTCTAGGTTCCGTAGGAAAAAGATTGTACCACGAGAGCTCGGGGAGGTCAAGCCGT